AAAGATTCAAAAACGAGTCGATCTGATTCAGGTTATAATCTATATAGGATTCCCAAAGTTATTAATAGGAGACAAATCGAGAGGACTTGAAGAATTACAAATGAACGTACAAAAAGAATTGAATTATATGACTAAAAAGCTTACCATTACTATTAAAAGAATAGCAAAACCTTATGGTTACCCTACTATTCTTGCCGAATTTATAACCGAACAATTAAAAAATAGAGTGTCATTTCGCAAAGCAATTAAAAAAGCTATTGAATTAACCAAACAAGCAAATACAAAGGGAATTCAAATACAAATTGCAGGTCGGATCGACGGAAAAGAAATTGCACGTATCGAGTGGATCAGAGAGGGTAAGGTTCCTCTACAAACCATTCGATCTAAAATTGATTATTGTTCCTATCCAACTCGAACTATCTATGGGATATTAGGCATAAAAATTTGGATATTTAGAAACGAGGAATAATAAGACTCTACTTGTCTATCTGTTAGTAATGGAAAACAAAAAAAGAAATTCTAATTTTATAAGATTAAATAAAAATTGTATTAACTATCAATTTGATATAATTGCTATGCTTAGTGTGTGACTCGTTGATTTTTTTTAGGGTTCGAATTCAAAAAAAAAATGGACCAAGCTTGTAATATGAACTACTAACTATAGAACCAATAAAAAATCCATCGCTTCGTATTATCTGAGCTCCAAAAAAAGTCAAGATATGATATATGGATTATATCGTTGTAACAACTAAAATACTTTTTTTTGCATAAACAAAAGAAAAAACAATCTGATTATGAACTGGGAAATAAAATATAAATAAAAAAGTGTGGATAAGTAGAAGAAAGGGTGAGGGAAAGAAAGAAAATATCAATGATATATGATTCGAAATGTAAGGTCTATGAGTCATCTCATAAATTAAAAGTAATAAAGCATCAATACCAATTCATCAATTGGTTTATTCAATATAACAAAAAAATAAAGAGCTTCGAGTCAATAAAGACTAAGAATATTGACTTAAGAACGAATTTCATTTAAATTAGAAGCTCCGTTGTGAAATTCAGACCTAACCATTAATATAAATTTAGATTAGAGACGGTGGGAACGACAGAACCCGTGAATACATAAAGTTTTATTGAACATAAGATTTATGGGGTGGGATGGCGGAACAAACGGTCAAATATGCTGAGAGGTCATGAACTACCTTTAAGACTGAACTAGATATTAAAAGAGTAAATATTCGCCCGCGAAAGTTTAATTTTTATTTTAATTTTATTTTATATGGTTAGTTATAGATTCAAACAAGATATACAAATTCATACGAAATTACATGAAATCTCAAAAATTCCCAAGATGATTATATCTTAATTAAATTTTAGAATACCTTTTTTCATTCGCGAAGAGCTGTATGAGAAGAAACTCTCATGTCCGGTTCTGTAGTAGAGATGGAATTGGGAGAAACAATCATCAACTATAACCCCCCAAAAACCAGATTCCGTAAACAACATAGAGGAAGAATGACGGGAATATCTTATCGAGGCAATCGTATTTGTTTTGGTAAATATGCTCTTCAGGCACTTGAACCTGCTTGGATCACATCTAGGCAAATAGAAGCAGGACGCCGAGCAATGTCACGAAACGCGCGTCGGGGTGGAAAGGTCTGGGATTTCCAGACAAACCAATTACAGTAAAACCAACAGAAACTCGGATGGGTTCGGGGAAAGGATCCCCAGAATATTGGGTATCGGTCATTAAACCAGGTCGAATACTTTATGAAATGGGCGAAATAACAGAAAATATAGCCAGAAAGTCCATTTCAATCGCGGCATCCAAAATGCCTATACGAACTAAATTCATTATTTCACGATAATTTCACGATAGATAATGTATAACTAACAAAATGCTTTGATTGCAATAGGGGATTCTAAAAATTATGATTCAACCTCAGACCCATTTAAATGTAGCAGACAATAGCGGAGCTCGAGAATTGATGTGTATTCGAATCATAGGAACTAGCAATCGACGATATGCTAAGATTGGTGACATTATTCTTGCTGTGATCAAAGACGCAATGCCCAATATGCCCTTAAAAAGATCAGAAGTGGTTAGAGCTGTAATTATCCGTACTTGTAAAGAACTCAAACGCGAAAATGGTATAATAATACGATATGATGATAATGCTGCGGTTGTCGTTGATCCAGAAGGAAATCCAAAAGGAACTCGAGTTTTTGGTGGAATTGCCAGAGAATTGAGATATTTAAATTTTACTAAAATCATCTCATTAGCTCCCGAGGTATTATAATTTATAGTCGGATATTTGAATGAAATAAATTCATTAGTTAATTTTATTTCACGTATATGCCTTTTTTTTTTTTTAAACTAAAAAAAACAAAGAAAGAAATAAGAAATTACCATGTTGATTATATAAAAATTCGTATTTGTTCATCATGGGTAATGGCACTAGTACTGATATAATAACCTCTATACGAAATGCTGACATGAATAGAAAAGGAATGGTTCGAATAGCATCAACTAATATCACCGAAAGATTTGTTAAAATACTTTTACGAGAAGGTTTTATCGAAAACGTGAAAAAACATGAGGAAAGCAACCAAGATTTTTTGATTTCAACCCTACGACATCGAAAAAAAAGGCAAAAACCATATAGAAGAAATTTTTTGAATTTAAAACAAGTTAGCCGTCCCGGTTTACGAATATATTCGAACTATCAACGAATTCCTAGAATTTTAAGTGGTATAGGTATTGTAATTCTTTCTACCCCGAAAGGTATAATGACAGACCGAGAAGCTCGATTAGAAAAAATCGGCGGAGAAATTATATATTATATATGGTAATTGGTAATTATGTCTGATATCCGAATTGGATCAAAAACGAAGTTTTTGTGAAAAAAAAAGAAAACGAGTTGTTAATTGTTTCATATCACTACTACTTTAATACTTTAATTTAATTACTTAATAATTCAATGGGTTTTACTTAGAATGAAAGAACAAAAATGGACTCATGAGGGTTTTATTGAATTACTTCCCAATGGTATGTTTCGGGTTCGTTTAGATAATGAATATCTAATTTTAGGTTATGTTTTTCAGTAGTTTTATACTGATTGATACTGCCAGACGATATAGTAAAAATTGAAATAAGTCGTTCTGATTTAACCAAAGGACGTATAATTTTATAATTTATAGACTATAAACAAAGATTGAAAGGATTAGATCCTTTTTTCAATTTCCACCTTTCGTGAAGACACAATTTGAGGTTATAAATTGAAAAGTGAAAAAAAACCTTATTTTAACATGAAATGGATATATCCATAGATTTCTCACCAATTCATATTTATGAAATGATACAATATGGTAAAACCTATATCAAGAATCGGTTCACGTAGGAATGGACGTATTGGTTTATCAAAGAATACACCTAGAATACAAAAGGGGGTTATTCATGTTCAAGCAAGTTTCAACAATACCATTGTAACGGTTACAGATGTACGAGGTCGGGTAATTTCATGGTCCTCTGCCGGTACTTGTGGATTCAAGGGTCCAAAAAGAGGGACACCATTTGCTGCGCAAACCGCATCCGAAAACGTCATTAATACTGTATTGGAACGGGGTATGAAAAGCGCGGAAGTCCTGATAAAGGGACCCGGTCTCGGCAGAGATTCAGCATTACGAGTTATTCGTAGAAGTGGTATGCTATTAAGTTTTGTACGAGATGTAACCCCCATGCCACACAATGGCTGTCGACCTCCTAAAAAAAGACGTGTGTAAAAATCAATATTGAAAAGAATTCAAGAGAAATAAACGATTCAATGATCGGAGCAAACAATATTACTATGGTTCGAGAGAAAGTAACAGTAGCCACTCGGACATTACAGTGGAAATGTGTTGAATCAAAAGTAGACAATAAGCGTTTTTATTATGGCCGTTTTGTTTTGTCTCCACTTATGAAGGGTCAAGCCGATACAATAGGCATTACAATGCGAAGAGCTTTGCTTGGAGAAATAGACGGAACGTGTATCACACGTGCAAAATCTGAGAAAATACCACACGAATATTCTACCATAGTAGGTATTCAAGAATCAGTACATGAAATTTTAATGAATTTGAAAGAGATTGTATTGAGAAGTAATTTGTATGGAACTTGGGACGCATCTATTTGTGTCAGGGGCCCGAGGTATGTAACTGCTCAAGACATCATTTCGCCGCCTTTTGTGAAAATCGTTGATAATACACAGTATATAGCTAGGTTGACAGAACCCATTGATTTTTGTATTGGATTACAAATCGAGCGGAATCGTAGATGCCATATAAAAACGTTAAATAATTTTCAAGACGGAAATTATCCTATAGATGCAGTATTCATGCCCGTTCAAAATGTGAATCATAGCATTCATTCCTATGGAAATGAAAAACACGAGATACTTTTTATCGAAATATGGACAAATGGAAGTTTAACTCCGACAGAAGCACTTCATGAAGCTTCCCGAAACTTAATTGATTTATTTATACCTTTTCTACATGTGGAAGAAGAAAACTTACATTTAGAGGACAATACATCCAAAATGACTTTACCGCTTTTTACCCTTAATGATAGATTCACTAAACTAAGGATAAATAAAGAAAAAATAACATTGAAATATATTTATATTGACCAATTAGAATTGCCCCCCAGGATCTATAATTACCTTAAAAGTTCAAATATACATACATTGTTGGATTTTTTGAATAAAAGTCAAGAAGATCTTATGAAAATAGAGCATTTTCGAATAGCAGATGTAAAACAGATATGGGATATTCTAGAAGAGCATTTCGAAATTGATTTACCCAAAAATAGCTTTTAAATCTATTTTTATCGTTTTATAAAATTAGAAGGGTGTTTTGAACCTTTAGTATTTAGTATAATCCATATATTTGGAATAGATACTGAATCTAATTGAACAAATGTATCTAGGGAGAAAATTCAGTTTGAAACAGGTATTCCCTAGATACACACATTACATTACTAATATATTTTAATTTTTAATATTAAAATAATAAAATATAAAAAATCTGTTTTTTTTTCAATTTTAAAAATTAAAAAAGACCTAACGTTAAGGATTTATCAATAGGTAATGTTGCCCCAATGCCCAACCAAAGGGCTGTTGTAGTACCAATCAAAAATATGGTTGTCGCTATTGGACGACGAAATGGATTTTGGAATTTATTAACATTTTCTAAAAAGGGTACTATTAATAATCCCACGGGTACTGAAATCATTAAAAGAACACCTAATAATTTATTGGGTACTGTACGAAGTATTTGAAATACAGGAAAGAAATACCATTCTGGTAATATTTCCAAAGGAGTTGCAAAAGGATCCGCGGGTTCACCAACCATTGATGGTTCTAAAACCGATAAGCCCACGTTACATGCAATAGTTCCTAAAATTACTACCGGAAAAATATATAAAAGGTCATTTGGCCATGCGGGTTCTCCGTAATAATTATGGCCCATCCCCTTGGCCAATTTAGCTCTTAATACAGGATCATTTAAATCAGGTTTTTTTGTTATTGAGATAGGTGATGATAGATCTACCCCCCGAAGGAACCGGATATGATAATTTTTTATCATCCGGCTCGAGCAAAAGAATCAAGGGGATCAAAAAAAGAAATGTTATTCAAATTAATCAAATTACAAATTAATATTATATTATTTGTTATACACATAATTATTTGTTATACACATATATATTATATATTATATTATACACATATATACAATCTATACAAACAAATATGAATGCTTATATTTATATATAAAATATATATATAAAATATATATAATATATAAAATATATATATATATATAATAATATATATAATATATAATATATAATATAATAATAAATAATATATTAATATATATAATATAATAATAAATAATATATATAAATATATAATATTATATAATAAAGTAAGAAAATACCGGATTCCATTTCTTTATCCACAGTTACAACAATCTAGCCGTTTATCGCTCTGGTCTTACAAGTTACAAGTAAATACTCAACACCCCAATAGGCTTACAAAGTTGATCATGATAAAATGCTTTCTGGGTCGTCTCAAACCTATCGATTTTTGTTTATACCCAAGATAGTTTTTTTACATTCAAAGGAAAGGGTTTACTTGTTACTAACAAAGTGTAGCCTCTGTTCTTCTTTAGATCCTTTGTTTCACTCCGATAATGTTATCAATTTAATCAATGCAAAAGAAATGAATGCATTTCCATACTATTAATGAAATAGATAAAATAAATCTTAATTATGCTACCCCATTACTTAGTAGACTGGATCTTACGAAGCCTATGCACAACCCGACTTAGGGCTACTGTAGATCATAGAAAAGATTATCTTCAATCGAACCGGCTTACGTGAGATTACGCCGATGGTTGAAACAAGAACACGTTTGTTTATGAATTAAAATGTGGCAGATAGATAAAAGCGTATGTCTGCACGGCCAAATCAGTAGTTCAAGTCACACACTGCCATAATCCATTTTTTTATCTTCGGAGAATTCAATTCAACTATTCATATCAAATAAACTACAGTTAAACTACAGTACAGAGTTGAAGAGAAATATCCAAAGACATGTCTTATTCTTTTCAATAATCCACACTTATAGCAATGAAAACCTATTGTTCCTCTACCAAGTGATAAACTATTTATGCCAAACCAAATAGTTATGATCTTATAAAGGACCTGAAATACCTTGTTTACGTATCATTGAAAAGTGCATTAACATAAATACGGCAGTAAGAAGCGGCAATACAAAAGTGTGTAAACTATAAAACCGAGTTAAAGTGAATTGTCCCACACTAGCACTTCCACGTAATAACTCTACCAGAGGTGATCCTATTACAGGAATACCTTCAGGTACACCTGTTACAATTTTTACCGCCCAATAACCAATTTGATCCCGAGGTAAAGAATAACCAGTTACACCAAAAGATGCGGTCAATACAGCCAGAACCACACCCGTAACCCAAGTCAATTCGCGGGGTTTTTTAAATCCACCCGTGAGATATACACGAAATACGTGCAGGATCATCATTAGGACCATCATACTTGCCGACCACCGATGAACCGATCGGATTAACCAACCAAACTTAGTTTCCGTCATTATGTATTGAACAGAAGCAAAGGCCTCAGTAACGGTCGGACGATAGTAAAAGGTCATAGCAAATCCCGTAGCTACTTGTACTAAAAAACAAGTAAGCGTAATTCCTCCTAGACAATAAAATATATTGACATGAGGGGGCACATATTTACTAGTTATATCATCTGCAATCGCCTGAATCTCGAGACGTTCTTCAAACCAATCATAGATTTTATTGAGATAGGTAAACCAAAGAAACTCCCTCTCTTAGAACTGTATATGAAACTTTTATCTCGTACAGCTCAAGCAGAAACACCTCAATACTGATTGCAACGTATATGTAATAAACTATTTAAAACTTCTGAATCCTCCTATTTTTTTCTTTTCTCGAAAAATCAAAAAAAAAATACGAAAGCTCTTTTTTTGTGATGATAATGCCACAATATCAAGTTGGCTCATTCATATGTTGATCGTTACAGGCTTCTTGAATTTTCTCTTTACCTATTTCTTTGATTTAGTCTTTTTGTTTGCATACATATAACATATAAATAAATAGAATCTGGTTTTACTATTATTTTCTTTATTATTGATATTGATAGGAATTTATCTTGTTAGGACTCTATGAATCGACTGAAACCTCAGATTCATACTAGAACTACCATGATTCAATAAAATCTCCAAGTCAAGCTAAGACCAAACAAAGATTCCATGAGTAAAAACCACAAGATCATCACTTATTCACTGAATCGATCTAATGACTAAAAATAAAAAAAAAACGCACACATTTTTTGTACAAAATAAGCGCATAAATAGAAGCTTGAAAGAATAAAAAAACCGTTCATAATTTAATGTTATTTCTTTTTGAAAATTTGTTGGAGTCCAGCCGTAAGGTATGAATATTCAGTATGAATCATAGTTCCAATATTTCTTGATTTATTTCATATATTCCGTGTTCCAGATACTAGAATCAATATCCGACGAGGTAGAACCATCTCTATCAAGAAAGATGACAGACCCATTCTCTGTATTATCAATAGAAGCCATTCTAACAAGTCACACACTCATATTCCAGAAATACAGTACATAAAAAAAAATTCCACGGTCGAACTACCAAAATAGAATAGACTAGAAATTCAAGACCTAAATAAACGACTCTCTTTGCTTTGTATTGCAAAGCTAAGATCTCGTAGATCTTATGAATCTAATTCATTGAAATTCCATACAGTAAAACGGACGAATTATAAATTTCCAAAATAATAGATAGAAATATTGCAAATAGAGCCATTGCAACACCCATCAAAAGGGTAGTTCCCCACCCGGGAGCCACTTTACCATATTCCGAATTTAATGGTTTTAATAACGATCCTGTATTAGTTCGTTTTGAAACAGATTTCGAACTAACCTCAATGGTTTGTGTTGCCATAAATCCTAGTGTATTGATTAAGATCTGTTGACTTTGTATACCATTACGTTGTAAATAATCTTATCATAGATCTATTGCAATCTTGAAATTATATAACAATGGAAACAGCAACCCTAGTTGCCATCTCTATATCTGGTTTACTTGTAAGTTTTACTGGGTACGCCTTATATATCGCCTTTGGGCAGCCCGTTCAACAACTAAGGGATCCGTTCGATGAACACGGGGACTAGTTGAAGTAATGAGCCCTCCTGAGGGCTCATTACTTCAATTGAGATAATTAAAAATAATTTCATCTTTTTTGTTTTGTTGGAACTTTAGGCGGTTCTCGAAAAAAGATAGCGAAAAAAATAATTCCTAGAGTAGAGACTAAAAGGAATGTATAAACCAATGCTTCCATAGATTCAATCGTGGTTTACAATTATAGCTTCCGTACCTAATTATATTTATTTGGAATTGTTTCACGGAGAAAGAAAGAGCAGAGCGGACAATGGTTCAAATCAATATTTCTATGATACCCTGCCTATGTCAACTGCCCCAAATAAAATTAAATAGAAGCGAAAAAGTGTTTTATCAGACTACCTGTCTTCTTGTAGTTGGATCTCCAAGTTTTTGGAATGTTCCAAATTCTACTTGAGTATCCAAATCTGGGTCAATACCAGCAAAAACATCTCGGAACAAGGTTCTAGCACCATGCCAAATATGCCCGAAGAAAAAGAGCAAAGCAAAGGAAGCATGCCCAAAAGTAAACCAACCTCTTGGACTGCTACGAAAAACCCCATCAGATTTCAACGTAGCACGATCAAATTCAAAAATTTCACCCAATTGAGCGCGTCGAGCATATTTTTTAACAGTAACAGGATCGCTATAACTGACTCCGTTGAGTTCGCCACCATAAAACTCAACAGTTACACCTACTTGTTCGACACTATACTTCGATTCTGCCCTTCTAAAAGGCGCATCCGCTCTAACAACTCCGTCTCTGTCTATCAAAACAACCGGAAATGTTTCAAAAAAAGTAGGCATACGACGTACAAAAAGTTCACGCCTTTCTTTATCTCTAAAGATGGGGTGTCCTAACCATCCAACAGCTATTCCATCTCCGTTGTCCATTGAACCCGCTCTAAATAATCCCCCCTTTGCCGGATTATTGCCGATGTAATCATAAAAGGCTAATTTTTCAGGAATTTTAGACCAAACTTCCGATAAACTTTTTTTTTCGGAGAGCCCAGTTCCAACTATTCGATATATTTCTTGCTGGAAGTATCCCTGATCCCATTGATAACGAGTGGGGCCAAATAATTCGATCGGCGTAGTTGCTGAACCATACCACATGGTTCCAGCAACTATAAAAGCGGCAAAAAAAACAGCAGCAATACTGCTGGAAAGAACGGTTTCAATATTTCCCATACGTAATCCTTTGTATAGACGTTGAGGCGGGCGGACACAAAGATGGAATAGGCCCGCTAATATCCCCAATGTCCCTGCTGCAATATGATGAGAAGCTATGCCTCCTGGAACAAAAGGATCAAAACCTTCCACACCCCACGCCGGAGTTACGGGTTCTATTTTTCCTGTTAGTCCATAAGGGTCAGAAACCCATATTCCAGGCCCATACAGGCCAGTTACATGAAATGCACCAAAACTAAAGCAAGCCACTCCTGAGAGAAATAAATGAATTCCAAATATTTTGGGCAAATCCAAAACGGGTTTTCCTATACGGTCATCAAAAAATATTTCTAGATCCCAATAGACCCAATGCCAAATAGCGGCTAAGAAACACAAACCAGAAAATGCAATATGTGCCCCTGCCACGCCTTCATAACTCCAAATACCCGGATTCGTTATATCCCCCCCTGTGATACTCCAACCACTCCATGAATTGGTTATTCCTAAACGAGTCATAAAGGGTATAACGAACATACCTTGTCTCCACATTGGATCAAGAACTGTGTCAGAGGGATCAAAAACTGCTAATTCATATAGAGCCATCGAACCGGCCCAACCAGAAACCAGAGCTGTATGCATTATATGGACAGCAATTAACCGACCGGGATCATTCAATACGACGGTATGAACACGATACCAAGGTAAACCCATGGAAATACCCCTTACTTTAATCAAATAAAAAATTTTATTTTATTGCATTGGAAAAAACTACGGACCTAGTTGCTTTCAGTAGATTATCGCGAAACAGGGATTTATTTTTTTCTATTCTATTGGCATTATGTTACTAATAACCAAACAATTCTGTTTGTAGGAACAAAGAGAAACAAGTTTATTTTATACCCGATAAGTATCAATACGCAATGAGAGATTTTACTTTATATGAGCAACTGTGTCCCATCAGGTTTTCAAAGGACCCGCCTATTCGTAATAATTTTACTTTACTAGGATTGATTTTTTTCTTTAGATTCAACTTTTCTAATCTACATTTTTTTTATGATTATGATAAAGGTTAGTCTTATTTAGTATTATGAAATATTATGACGATAATAAACCCATTGTTACGTTTCCACATCAAAGTAAAATAGATTCCTTAAAGTCCTTATTTTTTTATTTCATGCCTATTGGTGTTCCAAGAGTACCCTTTCGACTTCCCGGAGAGGCATATTCAACTTGGATTGACATATAGTGCGGCTTGTCATATATTTTGGGTCATATGGGATTTCCCCGTTATCTTTCCGAGATATCCTATGTTTGTTTCACCCTAAAATGTAAAATGATTAATTGAATCATCAAAAAATTGAAGCGTGAAGTACAATTAATTAGATCCCTTTTTATGGGGGTTCGAATTAATATTATCAATTACAATTCAAATAGTTTATGGTTGACTTGGCTGAACCAATAAAATGAAGTATCCAGGCTCCGTTTATAAAACCCGAATGGGAAATAAATGTATGTATTATATGATTTTCACTTGAATGGTTTCCATAAGAGATATCTTAATCAATCGAGTAATATGACGAATATTTGGCATAAGATTTGCAGAAGATATGAATGAAATGAATTGAAAAAAAGCAAAGTTGTGTAGCAAAGCAAAAAGAAACGGTAATGGTATTAGGAGCATTTGTCCTATATATGCATATGCAAATCAAAATCGGTCGGATCTTTACCCGGAGTAGAGCAGAAACCTAAAAATAGTAAAGAGTCCCATTCAGGAACAAGAAAATAGCATCGTGATTTGGATTGAATATCGGTGAAAAGAATACATCAATGAAAGGTTAGTTCGATAAGTTTCTTTATTTTTTATTCGAATTCTAGGGAAAAAGAAAAACACTCAGACTTTTTGAAATATGTGAAATATGTAATAAAAAAGTTCCTTTGTTAGAAAGAATCCGCTATGAAAAAATAAAGCGGCGGAGATATACAATACACATTGATTTTTCCACAATTTTTTTGAACCATATGCATCAAAAGGTGCATGTATGGTTTCGAAGGGAGACAGTTTAATCCTAATTAACCGACTTTATCGAGAAAGGCTCCTTTTTTTAGGCCAGGGGGTTGATAGTGAGATCTCGAATCAACTTATTAGTCTTATGGTATATCTCAGTATAGAAAATGATACCAAAGATTTTTTTTTTTTTATAAACTCTCCCGGCGGGTGGGTAATACCCGGAGTTGCTATTTATGATACTATGCAATTTGTGCGACCAACGGTACATACAATATGCATGGGTTTAGCCGCTTCAATGGGATCTTTTCTCCTGGTCGGAGGGGCTATTACCAAACGTCTAGCATTCCCTCACGCTTGGCGCCAATGAGTTTTTTTATTTGATAAAAAAAAATAAAACTATGCCTTCTCCATATGAAATAGGAATATTAAGTAATAATAGCATGGCACTTCGAATTCGATATGAAATTTTTTTTTTTTATTATTTTTCAAAACCAAAACATTCGATTATGTATCGAGAGAGTAGTATGAGATTAAAAAATAGTTTCGTTTTTATATATCGGGATTTTGTTTCAGCGGCACAAACTTTTAAACTTTTTTGTTTTCACACAGGGAGGCTATGAACAATTTTTATGTTATGAAAGAGTATTATAATAAAATAAAGAGTACGAAAAAAAGAGAATTGATTATTTTTCCCTTATTCTATTTTTTGATTTTTTTTATTTGATTGACTCAAAAAGAAACTTTGGGATTGCCGGCTTACAGACACAATAAATATATAAAGCAACGGTGCCATCGTATTATGTTTTTAGCTCTGGAAAAGAAAGTAAAGATGGCAAAATGGCAAATTTACAGATCTAGGTCTGATAGTTTTTATCTTTCTTCGATGGAAAGTGTAAATAAATTACATTGTAGAGCCGTATGCAACGTGCAAAAGATGCCCGTACGGTTGTTCAATTTGTCCTTTTCTTTGCCTCATCATGAGAAATAGAATAACTTTTTATTATGTCACATCATCAGGGTAATGATTCATCAACCTGCTAGTTCTTATTTTGAGGCCCAAACAGTAGAATTTGTCCTAGAAGCGGAAGAACTTCTGAAATTGCGCGAAACCCTGACAGAGATTTATGTACAAAGAACGGGCAAACCCTTATGGGTTGTATCAGAAGACATGGAAAGGGATGTGTTTATGTCAGCAACAGAAGCCCAAGCTCATGGAATTGTTGATCTTGTAGCGGATGGCGGATGAATGAAACGGCTCTGTATTTCACGCAAATATCCTGATTTGGTATTTTATCTTTTTACTAAATTAAAAATTCTAGTAACTAAAAGTCATTCATAATTATCTGGTTAGGATCGATCTAAACCGGCCCATTATGGATATGATTCATCATGCCAACTATTAAACAACTTATTAGAAATACAAGACAGCCAATCAGAAATGTCACAAAATCCCCCGCTCTTCGGGGATGTCCTCAGCGCCGAGGAACATGTACTAGGGTGTATGTGCGACTCGTTCAAATCCTATCAAATCCTAGATAGCATAACATAATTTAGTAAAAAATCAAAAAATATTACAGTATCAACGATCGGTACGGATATAGAATCGAAGAACTCTATTCACTATACTAAATAAAAAAAAAAAAGATTTAATCTATCATATCCTTATTGTTTATGTATGAAATTTATGGTTTTATATTGGTGTAAATCTACTCACCTCAATTTACGATAAGAAAAAATTCTCTAGTGGTAGCAAATGCTTATTTCATTAAAGCGTAGAAATCCTTATTTTATATTTTATTTAAACTTATGCTCGCATTCTTGCAAGAACGAACGGACTAACAGGATCAGCTACCCAGCCAACTTTCCTAATTAAATACCGTTACTATACAAATCGATTTTATTGTGAAAGATCTAGTACTAGATAATTCATAGGTAGAGCAATGTGAACTATACAAGTGACCAATAACCAGGTTAGTTACATGAGGGGGGGATGGCTCCGGTGTATAGAGAGGACCTCACCGTTTTATTATTTTATTTAATAAAGAACCATAGAAACGATGGAACCTACCATTTCATTTAGTTTATCCATTTATATTTGGATTATCTATATTTCTGACATCTAATACTAATCCAAATTCTTAATTTGGTGTAAAATGCCTAGGAAAAAATAAACAAATATGGTGGTCGGGAGGGAAGGGTTATAGTAGCAAAAATCGGTGGAATTTTTATTTTATACATTGGAACAATCGTTTTGTTATTAATAGACAGGGAAAATAATAACTATAAAGAAAATAAATTCATTAGTTATTAATTAAAGTTCCATTTAGGCAATGACCAGAATTAGGAGAGGATATATAGCTCGTAGGCGTAGAACAAAAATTCGTTTATTTGCAGCAAGCTTTCGAGGAGCTCATTCAAGGATTACTCGAACTATTACTCAACAGAAAATAAGAGCTTTGGTTTCGGCTCATCGGGATAGAGATAGACAAAAGAGGGATTTTCGTCGTTTGTGGATCCTTCGGTTAAACGCAGTAATTCGCGGGAATAGTATATCGCATAGTTATAGTAAATTAATATATGATCTGCAGAAGAAGCAGTTGTTTCTTAATCGTAAAATACTGGCGCAAATAGCTATATCAAATAGGAACTGTCTTTATATAATTTTCAATGAGATCATGAAATAAGGAGATTGGAAGAAATGCATCGGAATGATTTAAACGGCGTTCCCCGGAGCATAAACTCCGGGAAAGTGGAGTCGAAAGAAACGAAATTAGGATGATAAAAACAGAGGATTAAAATATGATACTCGAAAATATTCAGAACATGCTCAATAAAAAAACATTAAAAAACATTATTATTCTGCGTTTGCGTTCGGATTGTAATTTGGATTCAATTAAAGAATAAGCTTATTTTTTTCTGGTTCCAAAGCCTAAGGTTATAGGAGCGGGCTTGGTTCTTTCAAATTGTTTCTCATTATTAAGAAAGGGTAATAAAGATAAAATACGAGCCTGTTTTATAGCACTAGTAATTAATCGTTGTTGTTTCAAGTTCAATCTATTTACTCGTCTAGATAATATTTTTCCCTGTTCACTAATAAATCGACTAATTAAACTCATGTTTCTATAATCAATTCGATCCCCCGGCCCAATCGGGGGCAATCGACTATGAAAAGGTCGCTTGGATTTCAGAAAGCGTCGTTTGGGTTTATCCATAATTTTTTGATTCCTTATTCCGAAATCCTAATTCCGACAGATTCAAATTAATTCAAATTACGAAATAGGATTTGTTTCTATTATATTTATTTATATTATATTTATATATTAATATATTATAATTCTATTATATATTATATTTATATAATGTATTGTTTATATAATGTATTGTATATTATATAATATATTTATTATTATTATTTATTATATTATAAATATATTTAAATATATTATATAATGATATAATGATGATAATAATGTTATTTTTTGCTGGTATTTGACAGGTTTACATATAGAAAAACTAATGTAATCTATTTTTTTACCTCCACATGAACCGTATGTTTGAAACAACAGGGACAGAATTTTAGTAATTCCAATCGACTGGGTGTATTGTGTCGATTCTTTTGAGTAATATATCTGGAAATACCCGTGGATTCCTTATTAATACTCTTTCGAACACAGCTGATACACTCTAAAATAACCGTTACCCGGGCATCTTTACCACCTTTGGCCATGAACCTCCTTTGGATTTTTGATTCACTCAACTTTTATAGTTCCAAGCCGAAATGAAGAAAGTACCAAAAAAATAGAAATTAATAACTCGAAATTCAATTATAAAAATAAAGGGAAGAGAAATAATATCTCTAATTTTCGTCACCTCTTGTTAATAACTAGACTGAAAAAAGGGAATATCAACGCATCTGGGAAAAATCGATTGATCTCTATCAATAGACCCGCCAAAGATACAAACCATAGAGTACTTAGTACCGGTGCCGCGGAGAGATAAGTTTTTAGATCTCGCATTGAAAATACTCCTTATTTTGTTTTTTTAAATACATTGTATCTGTATTTAAGGTATATGTAGTTAAGAACCGTTTCTAGTTAGAGGTGGAATTCCTAATTAAAATGTACAATCATTCGGTAGATAAACTTTCCTTCTCTTAAAACATAAAAAAAATTCCCTCCTTCCTGAACATTCCGGAAATTGATTCGTTTTTTTACGGTTGGTTTCATTTCATATGTATATAATTTTTTCTGTTTCTGTTATTATATTATTTTATATTATTATATGATATGTTATATAAAAATAATGAGACCAAAAAACAGAAAAAAATGATGCATAAAAGAAATACCGATATGGAAACAAAGATGGGGATTCTTTACAATGATACTGTAGCTCAATTGAAAGGGATGTAGCGCAGTTTGGTAGCGCGTTTGTTTTGGGTACAAAATGTCACAGGTTCAAATCCTGTCATCCCTGCCTATTTCTTTTTCTATGAGCAACAAGGTGGTATATATTAAATTTAGAAATACTAATAAGAGTTTTTCATCTTATGATACTATATATCAATATATCAATATCATAGTATATGATGTAGTATAGTTACAAAAAGAATACCTTTCTTTACAGCCCGTACTAAAAAAGCGCTCTTAGTTCAGTTCGGCAGAACGTGGGTCTCCAAAACCCAATGTCGTAGGTTCAAATCCTACAGAGCGTGATTCCATTCTTGTTAGGTCAAACGCTACTAAATAACTTCACTAACTGAAACAAACAACAATCTGGAATTTTCACTCCTGCGGATTAAAGTTCAAGAAAGGAGGTGACCAATCGGATTTTAATTAATCAAAGGTCCAACCGATCGCCACGTCTGTATTGTAAATACGCAGTTATGCATAATCCAGCCAAAGTTATAGAAATTAGACCTAACACAATTCCAAATAGAAAAACTTCAATCATTTCAATTTGTTTGATAAGGGGAAACCGGGGGGTAATAATATATATCTCTAAATATTAATCTGAATTTCCCACGAATCTCAATGAATAAAGGGCGGTACAGGGTAAGGAATACCTGGAATCCCACAGAACTCCTTTTTTTTTATGAATTTTTGATTTAATAAATTTCGAATTTCAAATCAAATAAATCGTATTTTGCTCATACCAACAAATAAAGCTGAGGTTATAGTTAAAGCCGTTAGTAGAAAACCAAAATAACTAGTTATAGTAAGCATAATAGAGGAGAGGGGAGGGGAAATATGTTCTTTTTATTCTTTTTATACATATTCTTATAAAACACTTACCTAATTGACCTATATGATAATAACCAAATAACACACCCTTTTTTTAAGAAATTTTTGAATTCATTAAATTCAGCCAGATATTCATTCAAATAGTATTACTATTTCGAATTACAAGAAAATCATCACATGATCCCTCAAAAAATCTTTATTTGGCTAGATTTTAAGACTAGTAATTCTTATTGTATTATCCTTCCTTTATCGGTTAACTATTTTTTCTTTGCATATTATTTACATATTATAAATTAGA